GTTTGAACGGCAAGAAGGAGAATACGAAGCAGCCGTATTAGAGGACCCTGGAATGCGGTCAAGAAAAGCAAGATTTTCAGTGGTTTTTACTATAAATGAGCCTACTTATACTAATTACGAAGCAGAACCGGAGGAATTTTATTTGATGCAGTATGCAGAAGAATCAGATTTTCGTCGAAATATAATCATGGGCTCTATACGAGCTCAAAGGCGTAAAATACCGATTTTAAAACTGTCTCAAGCAAATGTACATTCCCCACTTTTTTTGTACAGACTCGAGAAATCAATCCTTTCTTATTTTGATATCTCTGGCCTGATTAAACTCAGTTTCCGAAATTGGATGAAAAAAACTAAAGAATTTGAACTTTCAGAAAAAAAAGAAAAAAATGAGAAGTATAAAAGAGAAGCAACAATAGGGATCGAAATAGCGGAGGAACCTCCGGATGGTATTCTAACTCCTCAAGTAACAAGGAGTTGTATATTAATAATAAAATCAATTCTTAGGAAATATATTATATTACCCTCATTGATAATAGCTAAAAATATTGGCCGTATCTTATTATTTCAATTTCCCGAATGGTCCGAGGATTTCGAAAATTGGAATAAGGAAAGGCATGTTAAATGCACTTATAGTGGTATTGAACTATCCGAAAAAGACTTGCCGAAAAACTGGTTAAGTGAAGGTATTCAGATAAAGATCCTATTTCCTTTCTATCTGAAACCTTGGCATAGATCGAAACCTGAATTCCCTCAAATGGGTCGATTTAAAATAAAAAAAAAAATGCGTTTTTTAACTGTGTGGGGGAGGACAACCAAACAGCCTTTTGGTTCACCCCAAAAAGAGCCTTCCTTTTTTGTACCCATTTTTAAAGAACTCATAAAAAAAATGAGAAAATTAAAAATAATTTTTTTTTTTATTTTAAAAATGTTAAAAGAACTAAAAAACTGGATTAACAAAAGTGGTCTAGTTCTAAACAGACTAATAAACAACCCCTCAAAAAAAAGCAGAATTTTTTTATTTGGGTTGAGCGAGCTAGATGAAGGGGGTGAAACTAAAAATGACAAAGATTTGATAAAAAATAATCAAATAATTCACGAATCGCCCATTCCAACTCGATCGAAAAATTGGACAAAACATTCGCTAACAGAAAAAAAAATGCAAGATATGACTATTAGAGCAAGTACAATCAGAAATCAACTAGAAAAAATAATAAAAGACAAGAAAAAAAATTTGAGAACTCCTGAGATAAATAACAGGTTTAACAAAAAGCGGCATGGCATAAAAAGATTCGAATTAAAAAAAATAAAAATTATTTGTCAAATAGTAAAAAACCGACTGACTCGATTAATCTTTAACTCACAGTATTTTATAAAATTTTTTATTGAAAGAATATACATTGCTATCGTCCTAGTTATTAATATAATAAGGATCAAGGGACAACTTTTTTTTGATTTTGAATCAAAAAAAAAAAAAATGGATAAGTACACGTGCAATAATGAAGTAAATAAAAAAGAAACAAAAATGGACTTTAGAAACTTTAGACAGTCCTCTTTTTATATTAGTAATAAAAATTCAAAATTGTTTTTTGACTTATCCTCTTTATCACAAGCCTTTGTAGGGTATAAATTATCACAAAGCCGCATTTTTAACTTATACAACTTAAGATTAAGATCTGCACGTCAATATCATGAAACAGCTCTTTTTCTTAAAGATAAAATAACGGATGATTTTGGAGTACAAGGAATATTTGATTCGGAATTAACAGATAAGAAACTTCTTACTTATGGAATAAATGAATGGAAAAGCTGGTTACAGAATCATTATCAATATAATATATCTCATATTAGATGGTCTGGATTGGTACCAAAAAAATGGAAAAAGAACAAAAATAGCCCCTCTATAAACCAAAATGAAAATAAGGATTTATCAAAAGGGGATTTATATGAAAACGATGGGTTAATTCGTTATGAAAAAGAAATTAATGATTATGGATTAAACTCATTATCAAATCACAAAGGGAATTTAAAAAAAAATTCTCGATATGATCTCTTATCATATAAATCTATTAATTCTGAAAATAAGAAGAACTCATCTATTTTTTTTTTACCATCACAGGTAAACAATAACCAAAAAATATCCTATAATTACAACACAAATAAAAGAAAACTTTTTACGCTAGGAGATAACACTTCTTTAGGCAAAAAAGCTATTACAGATATGGATAAATCTGCTTTTTATTACAGAATTATCCAGTTGTGTCTTCGAAAAAGGGTCAATATTGAAGCCTGGATCCAGACTAATAACAAGAATACTAAGATAAGTAATTATCAACTAATTGAACAAATCGATAAGAGGGGTCTTTTTGATTTGACGACTCGCCAAACTGAGCAAACCCACCCAAGGATTCAAAGCTTTTTCGATTGGCTGGGAATGAATGAAGAATTTCCTATTTTGAATAAAGAACTTTGGTTCTTACCAGAATTGATACTGCTTTATAATGTATATAAATTAAAACTGTGGAGCATACCAATCCAATCACTTCTTTTAAATTTTAATGAAAAGAAAAGTTTGAGTGAAAAAAAGAATATCACTCTAAAGCAAAACTGGAATCTTGGATCTGTTCTCTTAAACCAAGAAAAAGATGTTTTAGACTATGGTGATTTTTTAGACTATAGTGTGGAATCAGACAAAAAAAAACGTATAAACGAAAGCAATACAGAGGAAGACCTCGATTTTGTACTAACAAGTCATTTGCTTGTTCAATTGAGATGGTCTTTTTTTTTCAATATAACAATAATGAAAAATATCAAAGTATATTGTCTCCTGCTTAGCTTGCGAAATCCACGAGAAAGTGCTTTATCCGCTATTCAAAGAGGAACAATAAATCTAGATATAATGCCGAGTCATAAGTATGTTACAGAATGGATGCAAAGGGGGGTATTTTTTATTGAACCAGTTCGTATGTCTATAAATAATCCTGGACAATTTCTTATGTATCAAACCATACGGATTGCATTATTTCATAAGACTAATTATCAACCTAATCCAAGGTATCGAGAAAAAAAGGATTTTTCAAAATCCATTGCAAAAGAACAAAAAATTCTTGGAAATAGAGACATAAAAAATTCCAGTTTACTTGTTCTTGAAACTATTTTATCGCCAAGCCGTCGCAAAGAGTTAAGAATTTTAATTTCTTTTAATTCAAAAAAAACCAAAGGTATAGATCTAAATATGGTATTTGGCAACGGAAACAATGTAAAAATTTATGGTCCATTTTTGGTTGAAAGCAACCGTCTTAATAGATTAAAGTTTTTTCTTTGGCCGACTTGTCAATTAGAAGATTTAGTTTCTATGAATCGTTATTGGTTTAATACTAATACTGGGAGTTCTTTCAGTATGTTAAGAATACCTATGTATTCACAATTCTAAATGTATGAAATGCATGATAGGATATTTGGATTTCTATTCTGTAACATATCGCCCAGAAAAAACTAAACAGACGTAGACACGTATTGTCTTATATTCTATTCTAATACATGAATACTAATTCAATAATATATCAATTCGATCCATAATTCATCAAAATTTTTTGATTATTTAAAGTTTAATTTTTTTTCTCTTTTATGTTCTGAGTTCCACCCTTTTTCTATCTAAAGAATGAATCAAATAAAAAACGGAGTTGGATTATTAATGGTTATTTGATTTTCAAAATTTTGATCAAATTAAAAAGCCCAGAACGAAAAAAAAATCTACCAAATTCAAATGTCCAACATTATTATTACTGATCCATAAAATTCATATTTTTAAAAAGTTGGAGAGGATTTACTTTTATGCTAAAGAATTCAGTTTCCTCAGTTATTTCCCAAAAACAAGAAAAAAAAGAAGAAACCAAGGGAGCCGTTGAATTTCAAGTAGTAAATTTCACGCAGCAAATCCGAAGACTTACTTCACATTTGGAATTGCACAGAAAAGATTATTTATCTCAGAGAGGTCTAAAAAAAATTCTGGGAAAACGTCAACGACTGCTGGCTTATTTGTCAAAAAAAAATGGAATACGTTATAAAGAATTAATTGATCGACTGGATATTCGGGAACCAAAAATTCGTTAATTTCAAGAACTAAAATTCAATTTATTGGTTATTGGATCATGACTTTTGCTGAATTTCTTTTTGTTTTCTGCAATTCCTAGAAAAATGAATCAAGGAACAACCTATGAATGTACCAATTATAAGAAATGAACTTATGATAGTAAATATGGGACCTCAACACCCATCAATGCACGGCGTTCTTCGACTCATCATTACTCTAGATGGTGAAGATGTTGTTGACTGTGAACCAATATTGGGGTATTTACACAGAGGAATGGAAAAAATTGCAGAAAATAGAACAATTATACAATATTTACCTTATGTAACTCGTTGGGATTATTTGGCTACTATGTTCACCGAGGCCATAACCGTAAATGCACCGGAACAGTTAGGGAATATTCAAGTACCTAAACGAGCCAGTTATATTAGAGTAATTATGTTAGAATTAAGTCGTATAGCTTCTCATTTATTATGGCTTGGCCCTTTTATGGCAGATATTGGTGCACAAACTCCCTTCTTCTACATTTTCCGAGAACGAGAATTAGTATATGATCTCTTCGAAGCTGCTACTGGTATGAGATTGATGCATAATTTTTTTCGTATCGGAGGAGTTGCCGCTGATTTACCGCATGGTTGGATAGATAAATGCATTGATTTCTGCGACTATTTTTTAACCGGAATTTCGGAATATCAAAAACTTATTACACGGAATCCTATTTTTTTAGAACGTGTTGAGGGAGTAGGAATTTTGAGTGGAGAAGAAGCACTAAATTGGGGTTTATCGGGCCCAATGCTACGAGCGTCCGGAATAGAATGGGATCTTCGTAAAGTTGATCATTATGAGTGTTATGACGAATTTGATTGGGAAGTCCAATGGCAAAAAGAAGGAGATTCGTTAGCTCGTTATTTAGTAAGGATCAGTGAAATTGAGGAATCTATCAAAATTATTCAGCAAGCTTTGGAAGGAATTCCGGGAGGACCTTATGAGAATTTAGAAATACGATGTTTTGAGAAAGTAAGGGATTCCCAATGGAATGATTTTGAATATCGCTTCATTAGTAAAAAAACCTCTCCTACTTTTGAATTGTCGAAACAAGAACTTTATGCGAGAGTCGAAGCCCCAAAGGGCGAATTGGGAATTTTTCTGCTAGGAGATGGTCGAATTTTTCCTTGGAGATGGAAAATTCGACCACCGGGTTTTATCAATTTGCAAATTCTTCCTCAGTTAGTTAAAAGAATGAAATTGGCTGATATTATGACGATACTAGGTAGTATAGATATCATTATGGGAGAAGTTGATCGTTGAAATGATAATTGATAGAACAGAAGTACAAGATATCAATGCTTTTTCAAAATGGGAATCCTTAAAAGATGTGTATGAGATCATATTGATGCTTATTCCGATTTTGACTGTTATAGTAGGAATCACAATAGGTGTACTAGTAATTGTGTGGTTAGAAAGAGAAATAGCTGCGGGGCTACAACAACGTATTGGACCTGAATATGCTGGACCTTTTGGAATTCTCCAAGCTTTAGCAGATGGTACAAAACTACTTTTCAAAGAAAATATTCTTCCATTTAGAGGCGATACTTATTTATTCAATATCGGACCATCCATAGCAGTCATATCAATTCTATTAAGTTATTCAGTAATCCCTTTTGGCTATCATCTTGTTCTAGCCGATCTCAATATTGGTGTTTTTTTATGGATTGCCATTTCAAGTATTTCTCCAATTGGACTTCTTATGTCAGGATATGGATCAAATAATAAATATTCTTTTTTAGGTGGTTTACGGGCTGCTGCTCAATCGATTAGTTATGAAATACCATTAACTCTATGCGTGTTATCAATATCTCTACGTGCGATTCGTTGAAACATTTTCCCTATTGTCCTTTTCTTTTCGTTGGAAAGAAATTGTCTGAATTAAAGAAATCGCTTTCTTTTTTTGTTCATTAACCCGACTGATGAACATAATCAGATAGTTCTATGAGTGAAAGAAAACAGCTTCGAAATTTGCAGTAAAAATAGTAAGTCTCATTTCCTATGTATAAGGATTAAACATAAGTAAACATAAGTAATTCACACTGTTTATCCCAAGATCGGTTGATTGACCATCCTGACTTGAAGCGGGTTTAAAATAACAACTAACTTTATGGGTTTTTCACTATCGTTTGTATGTATTACCATAATAGTGAGTTGATAAAAAATGAGTGGGTGGTTAGAAATACCAAGGTACACAAAGGATTAGTAATAGAGATTATGCAAATTATACAAAAAAGCATTTCCGCATAAAAGGAACACTCATTGGGACTTTAAGTTGGTAGAAATGATCCGGTAGTACTTCCCACGATTCCGATCCAGAGTATGCCCCTATCCACTGAAAAAAAACTATCAGGAACGAAAGAATCCTTTTTGAAAAGACCCCCCCTTTTTCCGTTTTTGAGAAAGAAGAAAAAGAAGAACAGGAACGAACAAACTAGAAAGAATGCAATTCCAATAAAAAAGAGCGACCTTTTTTATTCTTTCTTTAATATAGTTAGATTCAAAGGGATAAAAGTCCTGTAATGAGTGATGAAGTAATGGAATATGTATGTAATGCTTTTTTCGTAATCGAAAATCCTGGGTTGAAATATTTATATATATATTACTAAAAGGAGTATTTTATTGACGGATTAAGTTATTACTCAAAAAATATTGAAATTTTTACAATTAAAGTAAAAGTAAAGGATGAGATTAATTCAGAAATACTTGTTTTATAGCAGACGGAATTACATTGGGCTAATTCGGGGCTTTTCCATATATTTTGACTCTATCTAACATACAAGTATATGGCGTTAAAAAATACTAACCCGGTCCTTAAATTTATTTAGGCTCCTAGAGGAGCCGTATGAGGTGAAAATCTCATGTACGGTTCTGTAATAGGGATAGTAACAGTAATGTTATCATCGACTATGATTATCTAATAGTTCAAGTACAGTTGATATAGTTGAAGCACAGTCAAAATATGGTTTGTGGGGGTGGAATTTGTGGCGTCAACCGATAGGGTTTATCGTTTTTCTAATTGCTTCCCTAGCAGAATGTGAGAGGTTACCCTTCGATTTACCAGAAGCAGAAGAAGAATTAGTAGCAGGTTATCAAACCGAATATTCAGGTATCAAATTTGGTTTATTTTTTGTTGCGTCCTATCTAAATCTATTAGTTTCTTCATTTTTTGTAATAGTTCTTTACTTGGGCGGTTGGAATCTCTCTATTCCATATATATTCGTTCCTGAACTTTTTGAAAAAGCAGGCGGAGTCTTTGGAACAATCATTAGTATTTTGATTACATTAGTTAAAACTTATTTGTTTTTGTTCATTCCTATTACAACAAGATGGACGTTACCTAGGCTGAGAATGGATCAATTATTAAATCTTGGATGGAAATTTCTTTTACCTATTTCTCTCGGTAATTTATTATTAACAACTTCTTCCCAACTCCTTTCACTCTAACCATGCGAGTCTATACGTAGACTTATCTCAAACAAGAGAAGGAAACAATCATCAAATTATTCATACCTATTCACGATATGTTCCCTATGGTAACTGGTTTCATCAATTATGGTCAACAAACAGTACGAGCTGCAAGGTATATCGGTCAAGGTTTTATGATTACTTTATCCCACGCAAATCGTTTACCTGTAACGATTCAATATCCTTATGAGAAATTAATTCCATCAGAACGTTTCCGTGGTCGAATTCACTTTGAATTTGATAAATGCATTGCTTGTGAAGTATGTGTTCGCGTATGCCCTATAAATTTACCTGTTGTTGATTGGAAACTACAAACTAGGATCCGAAAGAAACAATTGTTTAATTACAGTATTGATTTTGGAATCTGTATATTTTGTGGTAATTGCGTTGAGTATTGCCCCACAAATTGTTTATCAATGACTGAAGAATATGAGCTTTCTACGTATGATCGTCACGAATTGAATTATAATCAAATTGCTTTGGGTCGTTTACCATTGGCATTAATTGACGATTACACAATTCGAACAATTTTGAATGCGCCTCAAATAAAAAATGGCTAAAACCCCCTTTTATAAAAAATTTAGAATTACTAATGTCGTCTTTTGATCTAAATAAAGGAATTTTTTTTTGAACTGCCGAATTGAACCTCAAAAAAGAATGATATTGGTCCTATTTTTGAACCTATATCAATACACATTTATTCTTTCAATAAAAAAAAAATGGATATCCCCGATAAGTTTACTTTTCCTGGTCCGATCAATAAGTTCATGAAACATTTCGATTTTTTTATTTCTTATTTTATATTATATATAATGGATTTACCGGGACCAATACATGATTTTCTTTTAATCTTTCTGGGATCAGGTCTTATATTAGGAGGTCTAGGAGTAGTATTATTTACTAATCCAATTTATTCCGCCTTTTCATTGGGATTAGTTCTTGTTTGTATATCCTTATTCTATATTTCATCAAATTCCCATTTTGTAGCTGCTGCCCAACTTCTTATTTATGTGGGAGCTATAAATGTTTTAATCATATTTGCTGTGATGTTTATTAATGGCTCAGAATATTACAAAGATTTCCAGTTGTGGACTGTTGGAGATGGAGTTACTTCAGTGGTTTGTACAAGTATTTTTGTTTCACTAATTACTACTATTCCAGATACCTCATGGTACGGGATTATTTGGACTACAAGATCAAACCATATTGTAGAACAGGATTTGATAAGTAATAGTCAACAAATCGGGATTCATTTATCAACAGATTTTTTTCTTCCATTTGAGCTCATCTCAATAATTCTTTTATTTGCTTTGATAGGTGCAATTGCGGTAGCTCGTCAGTAATAAAGCTTTCGAACGTTCATAGCATAGATAAGATAAGAAATGCTTTTAATTCAATCTATTACCTATTCTCAATATTAGAAATATATTTCTTTGTCCTTGTTCCGTGCTTTTTAGATTCTAATCAATAGGATAAGTTGAGTTGTTGTTCATATTGAAATGAATCAAGATTGATAAGGAGTCGGTCAATGATGCTCGAATATGTACTTGTTTTGAGTGCCTATTTATTTTCTATCGGTATCTATGGATTGATCACGAGCCGAAATATGGTTAGAGCCCTTATGTGTCTTGAACTTATCCTAAATGCAGTTAATATAAACTTCGTAACATTTTCTGATTTTTTTGATAGCCGCCAATTAGTAGGAGATATTTTCTCAATTTTTGTCATAGCTATTGCAGCCGCTGAAGCAGCTATTGGACCAGCAATTATTTCCTCAATTTATCGTAATAGAAAATCAACTCGCACCAATCAATCAAATTTGTTGAATAAATAATATGCATTCCAAAATTTGAATCTTTATCAACGCAAATAAAAAAATTGTTATTCAGTAAGTCCAATTAGTATGTATGATATTAAATATAGGTTCATATTCCTGTTTATGAAGATGTACTCAATAAAAGTATCTTTACTCTTTTGTATAAGCTGATCCATAAATTAATTTTGTATAAAAATTTTGGTAAATCATTGATTCATCTGATATCTAAATACATGATTCATGTACAAGTTTATTAGATTGAAAATTTATGACGTTCAAAAATTGAGAGATTCAATGTCACATTCAGTAAAAATTTATGATACATGTATAGGATGTACTCAATGTGTTCGAGCCTGCCCCACAGATGTATTAGAAATGATACCGTGGGACGGGTGTAAAGCTAAACAAATAGCATCCGCCCCACGAACAGAAGACTGTGTTGGTTGTAAACGATGTGAATCCGCTTGTCCAACGGATTTCTTGAGTGTTCGGGTTTATTTATGGCATGAAACAACTCGTAGCATGGGTCTAGCTTATTGATACGTTCAAAAAAATAGCACTAATCCATTTTTTACCGACAAAAACCCGTGCTCAAAATAATATATAGTTTCCATTTCTTTTTTTTTTAGTACGGGTTTTTTATGGTCTAAGTGTATCTTATCTTTACCATGAACTTTTTTCCTTGGTTAACATTAATTGTAGCTTTTCCGATATCTGCAGGTTCTTTTATTTTCTTTCTCCCTCAGAAAGGAAATAAAATAATAAGGTGGTACACTATATGTATATGTATCCTAGAACTCCTTCTAATGACCTATGCATTCCGTTATCATTTCCGATTCGACGATCCTTTAATACAACTGGCAGAGGAGTATAAATGGATACATTTTTTTTCTTTTTACTGGAGATTAGGAATGGATGGACTTTCTATAGGACCCATTTTATTAACGGGATTTATTACTACTTTAGCTACTTTAGCAGCTTGGCCAGTTACTCGAGATTCACGATTTTTTCATTTCTTGATGTTAGCAATGTATAGTGGCCAAATAGGATCATTTTCTTCCCGAGACCTTTTACTTTTTTTCATCATGTGGGAGTTAGAATTAATTCCTGTTTATTTACTTGTATCCTTGTGGGGAGGAAAGAAACGTCTATACTCAGCTACCAAGTTTATTTTGTACACTGCAGGAGGTTCCATTTTTCTGTTAATGGGAGTTCTGGGGATCGGTTTATATGGTTCCAATGAACCAACATTAAATTTTGAAATATTAGCTAATCAATCCTATCCTGTGGCATTGGAAATAATATTCTATATTTTATTTCTTATTGCTTTTGCTGTCAAATTACCGATTCTACCCCTACATACTTGGTTACCAGACACCCACGGGGAAGCACATTACAGTACTTGTATGCTTCTAGCTGGAATTTTATTAAAAATGGGAGCATATGGGTTGGTTCGGATCAATATGGAATTATTACCCCGCGCTCATTCGATATTTTCTCCATGGTTGATAATAGTGGGTACGATCCAGATAATCTATGCAGCTTTAACATCTCTTGGCCAACGTAATTTAAAAAAACGAATAGCCTATTCTTCTGTATCTCATATGGGTTTCATAATTATAGGAATTGGTTCTATTACTGATACGGGCCTCAACGGAGCTCTTTTACAAATAATTTCTCATGGCTTTATTGGTGCTGGGCTTTTTTTCTTGGCAGGAACGGGTTATGATCGAATCCGTCTTGTTTATCTCGATGAAATGGGTGGGATAGCTATCTTAATGCCCAAAATATTCACCATGTTCAGTATATTATCGATGGCTTCTCTTGCATTACCGGGCATGAGTGGTTTTGTTGCGGAATTGATAGTCTTTTTTGGACTAATTACTAGTCAAAAATATCTTTTAATGACAAAAATACTAATTACTTGTGTAATGGCAATGGGGATGATATTAACTCCTATTTATTTATTATCTATGTCACGCCAGATGTTCTATGGATATAAGCTATTTACTGTTCCAAATTCCTATTTTTTTGATTCGGGACCAAGAGAATTATTTGTTTCGATCTCCATCGTTCTACCCATAATAGGTATTGGTCTTTACCCGGATTTCGTGTTTTCATTATCAGTTGATAAGGTTCAAAGTATTTTAGGTAAATATTTTTATAGATAATTTTTGTATAAAAAAATCCATTTATTTTTTTATTGTGCGTTATACAATAAAAAAGAAAAATTTTTGACTTATTAACTTTATTAACTCATTAATAGAAAAAAATTTTTAACTGGATCTATTTAGCCTTTGTGAGAGCCATTTGAATCAAGTATTGTATTGATTCAAACGGCTCTTGACGACTTCAACTAAGATTTCGTAGATTTTTAGTTACGCTATTTTCTATCTCTAATCGGTAGGCCTTTTTTATTCTTTTTTTTTTTATTCAAGTAGATGTTAATTGAAACGAACCATAACTATGTAGCCCTATTCCTAAGAGATTGACCCCAAAATAGCATATCCAAATTATAATAAAGCCCATAGAAGCTACAATTGCAGAATTTGCAACTTTCATATTTATATTTGTTCGAGTATGTAAATAAATCGCGAATATAGTCCACGTAATAAAGGCCCAAGTTTCTTTTGGATCCCAATTCCAATATGATCCCCAGGCCTCATTAGCCCAGACTGCTCCGGAAAGAATCCCTATAGTTAAAAAGATAAACCCTAGACTAATAACACGATAACTCCAATGATCTAATTGTTGAATCAATTGTGATCGGTAATAATTTTTAGCCGAATCAAAGGAGGTGCTTTGTAAAACATTCCTTCTTTTATTCATGTATTGGATCTGACCAAAGTCAAATAACTCAGTAAAAAATAAATGGCTTTTAGCAAAAATTTTGATATCTTTTCTAAATGTAATGACTAGAAGAGATACTGATAATAATGATCCACATAAAAGAGCTGCATAACCCAATAACATCATACTTACATGCATCATTAACCATTGGGATTGCAGAGCAGGTACTAATATTGTGGATTGATGCATTTCAGTTAACAGACTCGAAGTGGCAAATCCTTGAGTAAAAATAGCACTTGGTGCAGTTATTACGCGTAAGTTTTTGTTTTTAAAATCTGGAAACATATGAATAATCGAGAAACTCCATGAAAGGAAAATTAATGATTCACATAAATCACTTAATGGAAAATGGTGTGAATAAATCCAACGAATAATTAATAATCCTGTTATACAGAAAAAAATAGCTATTAGACCTCTTTCAGAAGAATTAGAGAGTCCTATCATTTCATCGACTACTAAGCTTATCAAATAAATTGTAATTACAATTGAAACAAGGGAAAAAGAAATATGAGTTAATATATGTTCGACAGTAAAAAATATCATATCCATTTTTAAAATAAGGTATCGGGATTGAATTCATTATAGGACTTATTGTATCTCTTTTAGAAGAGAATGTGCCGCCACTCGGATTCGAACCGAGATGCTCAAGCACTGCTTCCTAAGAGCAGCGTGTCTACCAATTTCACCATAGCGGCTTACTTAAAATAATAATAAGCTATTATTATTCAAGTGTCGAGATTTAATACGTTAATTAACTGTTCGGAACTTTTTTTAGTAAATGTCCAAATTAGTGAACTTAATAAACTTAATAGTGAGGTTTGTTCAGGTCTTTTATGCTCTCCATTGTTGTATTTGTAAATAAAAAGTGCTACCTCCTATCTTAGGAAATCATAAAAAAAGATTGTGCGAAAAGGGGAGATGGGGGAAATAAAAACCCCCACCAGATAGAAGGTTTCAAATAGTTTATTTTGAGTATGTTTTATGTTTTATCATTTCATTTCCGAGGTGGGGATTTTTATTTCGCAACAAAATATTGCTTTCAGGATTTTTTATACTATATAGAATAGAAGAGTCAAAAAGTTTCATATTACGCTTTACTAGGTATTGCATTAGATAATAAAAATTTCGTAGTCATATTCTACACTAAATTAACATTTGTCCGATTGCGATTATTTGCATTTTTTATTATTTAGGTGTTGGTACAAAAAAACTTTTTGAATTACCAGTAGAAAGGGATTTGCCTAATGAAAAGGCTTTTAACGCTGCCCAATATCCCTTCCTTTTCCACAACCTTTTATGAATACGCTTTTTGGCCAGAGAAGTACGTTTTTTTGGAACTGCCATTCAAAATTTAAAAGGTTTTTCAATAATATCATTGGATGTGAAAGACATCTATTGTTCAAAATGAATTCTTCTTCATTATCTATCTATCCATAGATGATATGCTACTAACCTCATAAAAAATCATAGGTATATGAAAATTACAGAAAATATTACTAAGGACAAAAAATTTTATAGGTGAAAAGATAGAATTAAGTTACTAAAAAAAAAACAGCTTCCATTTCGATCTCAGTTTATTTTAGTCATTTATACCTGGAATCCAAATCATCGACTAATTTACGAACCCAACTTTGACCTAATAAAAATTTTAAATATAAAGTTTCCTATTAATAGGCCCAGTTGAAAGAATATACCTAATTTAAAAATTTTCATTAGTTAAAAACGAAGTATTCCATTCTCACAAAGAAGTTCTCCATGTTATTTGACCAATTTGCACTTCTTGATTTGAATATTTGAAGTATTGAAAAAACACTGAGAATAATTCAGAATAAAACCTTTTTAGTTATTACCTATCTTAATTTTGTTCTTTTACAATTAGATAGGATCTGGTGAATTAGAAACAATTTTGAAAGAAAAAAATTTTATGGAACATACATATCAATATGCATGGATCATACCTCTCCTTCCACTTCCAGTTCCTATGGGAATAGGACTAGGGCTTATCTTTTTTCCGACGGCAACAAAAAATCTTCGACGTATGTGGTCTTTTCATAGTGTTTTCTTATTAAGTATAGTTATGGTTTTTTCAGCCGACCTATCTATTCAACTAATAAATAGGAGTTCCATTTCTCAATATATATCGTCTTGGACCATCAATAATGATTTTTCTTTAGAGTTTGGCTATTTGATCGATCCACTTACTTCTATTATGTCAATATTAATCACTACTATCGGAGTTATGGTTCTTATTTATAGTGATAATTATATGTTTCATGATCAAGGATACTTGAGATTTTTTGCTTATATGAGTTTTTTTAATGCATCTATGTTGGGATTAGTTACCAGTTCTAATTTGATACAAATTTATCTTTTTTGGGAATTAGTTGGAATGTGCTCTTATCTATTAATAGGTTTTTGGTTCACACGACCCCTTGCCGCAAATGCTTGCCAAAAAGCGTTTGTAACTAACCGTATCGGGGATTTTGGTTTATTATTAGGAATTTTAGGTCTTTATTGGATAACAGGTAGTTTCGAATTTCAAGACTTGTTCGAAATATTCAATAACTTAATTTCTACTAATGGGGTCCATTTTTTATTTGGAACTGTATGTGTCTTCCTATTATTTTCTGGTGCAGTTGCTAAATCTGCTCAATTTCCCCTTCATGTATGGTTACCCGATGCTATGGAGGGTCCTACTCCTATTTCAGCTCTTATCCATGCTGCGACTATGGTG